TATTCAATTAGTTCGGACTTGCTTAGTATTAAATTGGGACCAAAAACAAAACGGTTCCAAAAAAGAGGTTTATGCCTCCTTTGTTGAGGTAAGGGCAAATGATCTAATTCGTGATTTCATAAGAATTGAGTTAGTCAAAGTCAAGTCCACTCTTTCATATAGCGGAAAAAGATATAATATAACAGATTCGGGATTGATTCCCAATAAGGGGCTAGATCGCGCCAATATCAATCCCTTTCATTCCAAGGGGAAGTTTCAATTACTTACCCAACAGCAAGGAACTATTGGTACGTTGTTGAATCAACATAAGGAATGCCAATCTTTTATAATTTTGTCATCATCCAACTGTTTTCGAATTAGTCCATTCAAGGGTTCGAAATATAACAATGCGATATTGGATCCCCTAATCCCAATTAGGTATTTGTTGGGTCCCTTAGGTACTATTGTACCTAAAATAACGAATTTTTATTCATCTTACCATTTATTAACTCATAATCAAATCTCGTTAAAGAAATATTTACTACTTAATAATTTTAAGCAGACTTTTAAAGTACTTCAAGTACTTAAATATTGTTTAATGGATGAAAATAGAAGAATTTATAATCCCAATTCATGCAGTAATATAATTTTGAATCCATTCCATTTAAATTGTTGTTTTCTTCATCACGATTCTGGTGAGGAGACATCCACAATAATTTGCCTTGGGCAATTTATTTGTGAAAATGCATGTTTATTTAAATATGGGCCACACATAAAAAAATCCGGTCAAATTTTAATTGTTCATGTTGACTCCTTAGTTATAAGATCGGCTAAGCCCTATTTGGCTACCCCAGGAGCAACAGTTCATGGTCATTATGGAGAAATCCTTTATGAAGGAAAGACACTAGTTACATTTATATATGAAAAATCAAGATCTGGTGACATAACGCAGGGTCTTCCAAAAGTGGAACAGGTCTTAGAAGTGCGTTCAATTGATTCAATATCGATGAACCTCGAAAAGAGAGTCGAAAGTTGGAACGAACGTATACCAAGAATTCTTGGAATCCCCTGGGGATTCTTGATTGGAGCTGAGCTAACCATAGCCCAGAGTCGTATCTCTTTGGTTAATAAAATTCAAAAGGTTTATCGATCTCAGGGAGTACAGATCCATAATAGACATATAGAGATCATTGTACGTCAAATAACATCAAAAGTGTTGGTTTCAGAAGATGGAATGTCTAATGTTTTTTCACCCGGAGAATTAATCGGATTGTTGCGAGCGGAACGAGCAGGACGTGCTTTAGACGAAGCGATCAATTATCGGGCAATCTTATTGGGAATAACGAGGACATCCCTGAATACTCAAAGTTTCATATCCGAAGCGAGTTTTCAAGAAACCGCTCGAGTTTTAGCAAAAGCCGCTTTACGAGGTCGTATTGATTGGTTGAAAGGACTGAAAGAGAACGTTGTTCTGGGGGGGCTTATTCCTGTTGGTACTGGATTCAAAAAATTAGTACACCATTCAAGGGAAAACAAAAATATTTATTTGGAAATAAAAAGGAAAAATTTATTCGAGTTGGAAATGGGAGATATTTTGTTATACCATAGAGAATTATGTGCTCCAAACAATTTTCATGGGACATCACAACAACCATTTACGCGATTTTCCTAAGAAGAGATTCATTCTTTTTACTTTAACTATTTGGTTAGGTTGGTCCAATTATTTATATTAATTTAGTAATAAAAAAATAAGTAATTAAAAGAAATTAATGGTTTGGACTATATATCAAGGGTCAATCCACGGTAGAAGGTTCCGTCGGAACAATTATTTATTTCAGGGTATCTTGTCGCTTTTTTTTTTTAATAAAAAAAAAGAGGAAGTGTGGGGAAATGCGGGGAAAAATGATAAAAAGATATTGGAACATCAATTTAGGAGAAATGATGGAAGCGGGAGTGCACTTTGGTCATGGTACTCGAAAATGGAATCCTAGAATGGCCCCTTACATCTCTGCAAAGCGTAAAGGTATTCATATTATAAATCTTACGAGAACTGCTCGTTTTTTATCAGAAGCCTGTGATTTAGTTTTTAATGCAGCAAGTAGTGGAAAAACCTTTTTAATCGTTGGTACCAAAAATAAAGTAGCGGATTTAGTAGCATCAGCTGCAATAGGGGCTCGGTGTCATTATGTTAATAAAAAATGGCTCGGTGGTATGTTAACGAACTGGTCCACTACGGAAACGAGACTTAATAAGTTCAGGGACTTAAGAGCAGAACAAAAGATGGGGAAACTCAATCATCTTTCCAAAAGAGATGCAGCAATGTTGAAGAGAAAATTATCTACCTTGCAAACATATTTGGGTGGGATCAAATATATGACGGGGTTACCCGATATTGTAATCATCGTTGATCAGCAAGAAGAATATACGGCTCTTCGAGAATGTGTCATTTTAGGGATTCCTACTATTTGTTTAATTGATACAAATTGTGACCCGGATCTCGCAGATATTTCGATTCCAGCTAACGATGATGCTATAGCTTCAATTCGATTCATTCTTAACAAATTAGTATTCGCAATTTGCGAGGGTCGTTATAGCTATATAAGAAATCGTTGATTATGATTAAGAATAATAAAATTAATTAATTGTTTGGGAACTCGATCGATTTATTGGATCGGTTACTATTCTTGAACTTTAAAAAGAGATAGAGATAAAAATGGGGATATTTATATTATGTTATGTGATTTTTTAGTATCCTAAAATTTAAATTTATTGGTATCCTAAATTCAATTTGTATTAAAAGATGATTAATGTTGGTGAGTTGAGAAAGAGATGGTTGAATCAAAATAATTTTTTAAGTTCGATTTATATCAGAGGACAATATGAATGCTATACCATGTTCCATTAAAATACTCAATGGGTTATACGATATATCGGGTGTAGAAGTAGGCCAACATTTATATTGGCAAATAGGAGGTTTACAAATCCATGCCCAAGTACTTATCACTTCTTGGGTCGTAATTGCTATCTTATTAGGTTCAGTCATAATAGCAGTTCGGAATCCACAAACAATTCCGACCGACGGTCAGAATTTCTTCGAATATGTCCTTGAATTTATTCGAGATTTGAGTAAAACTCAGATTGGAGAAGAATATGGCCCTTGGGTTCCCTTTATTGGAACTATGTTCCTATTTATTTTTGTTTCTAACTGGTCAGGTGCTCTTTTACCTTGGAAAATTATACAGTTACCTCATGGGGAGTTAGCTGCGCCCACGAATGATATAAATACTACTGTTGCTTTAGCTTTACTCACGTCAGTGGCATATTTTTATGCGGGTCTTACCAAAAAAGGATTGGGATATTTTGGGAAATACATCCAACCAACTCCAATACTTTTACCAATTAACATCCTAGAAGATTTTACAAAACCTTTATCTCTTAGTTTTCGACTTTTTGGGAATATATTGGCTGATGAATTAGTAGTTGTTGTTCTTGTTTCTTTAGTACCTTCAGTAGTTCCTATCCCCGTTATGTTTCTTGGATTATTTACAAGTGGTATTCAAGCTCTTATTTTTGCAACTTTAGCCGCGGCTTATATAGGTGAATCCATGGAGGGTCATCATTGATTAGCTTTTTTAATAGTCTTTTTTCACTTACCCGAAGTCATGCATGATTCCAAATACGCACTTGGTTGGGCAACATAATACATATATATTTGTATCTATATATGTATGGATCACCTAATCTCGTAGGAGGGAAGACAGACGATATTACGGAATTGGAAAAATATGGGTTAGGGGGTCAAGTCAAACTAGATATATGTAATGTCTATAAGTCTAACCCTTACATATGTTTCGAAGAATGATTCTAAAAGCCAATTCAATATAAAAATAAAATGCAGGTGGTTTACATTATGGAAGAAACAAATGTATATGTGATATTAGATATTTACTAGTTATATAGGGATTATCCCTATGGACTATATATTATATATTTTTATATTTTATTTATTCCTATTTCTTTCCCAGTATATTATTACTATAATACTATTTATTATTACTATATTGAATGTTGATTCTTTTATTTTTTTTTAACCACACTGCATTTCGTTTAGATGGATTTTAGATGGATTACAATACAATATAAGTCTTTCTTTTTCGTCTGTAATTGTAGATTGAATGAAAAAACAGATGAACGTACAGATTATAGAAAGTAAGTAAAGAACGAAGAATTGAATGAAAGAATGGTTCGAAACTAAGAAATGCAATAAGTAGAACTATATGCATATGAGTTTACAAAGATTTGATCATGGGTAGAAACTAAAAAAAAAAAAAGAGATATCGAAGTCATTCTGACGATTCACTAATATTATAATTTCAATTCAGAGTTTTTAATTACTTTGACCCGATAGATCGTAGTGATAAAATGTAGTGATAAAATAAGTAATAATGCATTGGTTGATTGTATCATTAACCATTTATTTTTTTTGTACGAGGAACTTACTATGAATCCACTGATTTCTGCCGCTTCCGTTATTGCTGCTGGATTGGCCGTAGGGCTTGCTTCCATTGGACCTGGAGTTGGCCAAGGTACTGCTGCGGGCCAAGCTGTAGAAGGTATTGCGAGACAACCAGAAGCGGAAGGTAAAATACGAGGTACTTTATTGCTTAGTCTAGCTTTTATGGAAGCTTTAACAATTTACGGACTGGTCGTGGCATTAGCACTTTTATTTGCAAATCCTTTTGTTTAATTTAATCCTAAAATTAGAAATGTGAAAACGTACGTTATGCGCTTCTTTCTTAGTCTTAGTTTATTTTATTAACTTGGACTTGCCGTTTGCTTCTTCTAATTATATCAACACTTTAATCCTAACAATTACTTATGAGACAATACCCCGGAAAGGGCTTATTTGAGGATGAGGAATTCACGGATCCGATCGCTTTCTTCCTTCCCATTCCCACCCTTAGTACAAGGGAAACCCCTTATTAAGAAACGTTTCAACAAACGAAATATTTTGCAATTGG